TTTTTTTTTTTTTTTTTTTTTTTTTTTGGTTTATTTCTCTAATGTGAAATAAAACTTTATTTGAAGAAATTCTGGGTATAACATAATCGGTAAATTAGTTCCCTAAAATAAAAGGGTTCTACAGGAATTTCCAATTAATAAAAAAATTAAAAATGGGTTGAAAATTTGAATTACCGATTTGACGGGTTTTAGCTTAAATATCAAAAGTGTAGGGTTTTAAAAGTAGAAAAATGAGCTCAAAAAATGCATTTTTCTGCATTTTTTTTTTCGTTTTTTTGATTACAATTTTTTCACTATTTTTCATTATTTGGGGGTAAACCAGATGGGAAAAATCACCTTTCCAAAAAATCAAGATTTAAAAAGGTGTTCTATATAAATGATTTTTGAATTAATCATTGATAGATATATATATATATATAAGAGCTTATATATTATAATATAATTGTATATATATGCAGATATAAATATTTGGGGGATACATAGTAATAAGAAGATTTATGTTTTATAAATAAGCACTTGTTTAATATAAATGTATAGATTTGAATTATATACACTTGTTTAATAAAGGATACAATTGAAAAAATAGATGAAGTAGAATATAAAAAGGTTTAAATACATTGTGAGAAATAATCTATATAATATATAAATCAATTATATATTTATATATATATATATACATCTATTATCATTATAAAAATAAGAATATATATATATAGATTGTTTCATTCATATTATAGTTAATCGTAAACTCTTATATAAGGGAGTCAAATATCTTAAATAATCATTGAAAATTTCTAAAAAAAAAAAAAACTACTAATTTGATTAGTCTGAATATGTTTTATATAATAAATATTACACCTTAATAATCAATTATACCATTATGTCTATAGTAATAGAACATTAATCTTTAATTACTACATAATTTAAATTCTCTTATAGGGCGATTTGGCGGCTTTTTTGCAAAAAAGCCGGATTTTTTTTTTTAGAAAATATTACCTTTTTGGGGGGGGTATTTTTTCAAAAAATTGTTCTTGAAAGGTTGGTTGTGCTTAAATTCCAATGAAAATATTCTCTGTTGTGTTTGGGTTTATAATTGTTGCGGGGGTGGAGAGGGTAAATTCTTGTTTTTTGATTTTAATTTTAAGATTGGGGATTTGGTGGGAGAAGTTATGACGTCTTACTGGTTAGTATTTTTTATTTAGGGGGGAAAGTTTTATTTTTAAAAAAATTAAGGGCGAGAATTAGGTATCCGAGGAGGGATGAATTTTATTTATTTTGAAAAGTTTGGGAAAACTTAAAATTTATTTAAAGTTGGTTTGGATTTTGCGGGGAAAGAGGATAGAGGTAATATAAATGATTTAGAGAGGGGTTTTGTGGCATGTTTTTGAAATTAATTTTGGGCAATTTGATCTGGGAAAATTTAAGGGAGTAGGGCACCCTTGGGTATTTTCAGATCATTCTCGGATTGGGGGCGGAAAATTCGAAAAATGATCTTTTCTGGGGTTTTTCAAGTTAATTTGTTTAAAATTTTAAAATCCCGAAAGATTGGAGATTTACCTGTATTTTCTTAAAATTTGAGGGGGCAAAAAAATAGGTTTTGGAAAAAATTTCAGAAAATTGGGCACTTTCTGGGGTTTTCTTGATCTGGTTGGGGGAAAATTTTGGAAAATTCCCAAAAAACGAGCATTTTTTAGTTTTTTTTTGCAATTTTGGGTAATTTGATCTGGAAAAATTTAAGGGAGTAGGGCACCCTTGGGTATTTTCAGATCATTCTCGGATTGGGGGCGGAAAATTCGGAAAATGATCTTTTCCGGGGTTTTTCAAGTTAATTTGTTTAAAATTTTAAAATCCCGAAAGATTGGAGATTTACCTGTATTTTCTTAAAATTTGAGGGGGCAAAAAAATAGGTTTTGGAAAAAATTTCAGAAAATTGGGCACTTTCTGGGGTTTTCTTGATCTGGTTGGGGGAAAATTTTGGAAAATTCTCAAAAAACGAGCATTTTTTAGTTTTTTTTTGCAATTTTGGGTAATTTGATCTGGAAAAATTTAAGGGAGTAGGGCACTCTTGGGTATTTTCAGATCATTCTCGGATTGGGGGGCGGAAAATTCGGAAAATGATCTTTTCCGGGGTTTTTCAAGTTAATTTGTTTAAAATTTTAAAATCCCGAAAGATTGGAGATTTACCTGTATTTTCTTAAAATTTGAGAGGGCAAAAAAATAGGTTTTGGAAAAAATTTCAGAAAATTGGGCACTTTCTGAGGTTTTCTTGATCTGGTTGGGGGAAAATTTTGGAAAATTCTCAAAAAACGAGCATTTTTTAGTTTTTTTTTGCAATTTTGGGTAATTTGATCTGGAAAAATTTAAGGGAGTAGGGCACCCTTGGGTATTTTCAGATCATTCTCGGATTGGGGGCGGAAAATTCGGGAAATGATCTTTTCCGGGGTTTTTCAAGTTAATTTGTTTAAAATTTTAAAATCCCGAAAGATTGGAGATTTACCTGTATTTTCTTAAAATTTGAGGGGGCAAAAAAATAGGTTTTGGAAAAAATTTCAGAAAATTGGGCACTTTCTGAGGTTTTCTTGATCTGGTTGGGGGAAAATTTTGGAAAATTTTCGAAAAACGAGCATTTTTTAGTTTTTTTTTGCAATTTTGGGTAATTTGATCCAAAAATAATTGGATAGTTGGGTATTCTAATATATCTTCTGATTATTAAAAAATTCTGGTAAGAAAAGATTTGGAAGACTTTAGGAAAAGGGCATTTCCAATAGTTTTTCTGGATGTGAAGAAAATTGAGTATTCTAATGGAGTTGGTGTTTCATAGAATATAAATATTTTTGGGAGCTTAAAATTACCAATTAAGTTTTAAGTTGAAAGAGTAGCCGTGGGTGTAGTGTTTGCTTTAATTAAAAAGAATTACACTAAAATGGCTGAAGTTTCCATTATTATGGGTAGGGGACCTAGTTCTGTAACCTGCTATTTTATGAGGAAAAATAATTATTTAATTTGAAATTGTTTTGGTTGATTGGCTTACGTGTAAATATGAATTCTGTGTTAAAATTTGATACCCTTAAAATAAAGTTTTATTGTGGCTTTAAGCTCGGTTGGTAATAACTTTACATGTAATTTTTAGTTTAGAAATTTAGTTTAGGCAGTAAATAGATTTAATGATTAAGGAATCTTAGAATTAGGTATTTATATTAGTATAGACAAATCTTGTGCCAGCAGTTGCGGTTAGACATGATATACTTCTGAGTTTAGTTTGGGTGATAATTATCTTTTTTATTTAAAGTGAGGACTGATTATATAAGGTGAAATTTTATAATTAGTTTAGTTTATTTTTTATTGAAATATTATTAGATTTTAAAAATAAACTAGGATTAGATACCCTATTATTATAAATGTAAAATTTAACTCCTGAGAAGTATTAGGTGTTCTTGAAATTTAAAAAATTTGGCGGTGTTTTAGTCTATTCAGAGGAACCTGTCCTGTAATTGATAATCCACGATTAATTTGACTTGTTCTTTAAGTTTGTATATCGTCGTTATTTGAATATCTTTTTAAGGATAAATATTCGATTTTTAAAATTTTAATTGAAATCAGATCAAGGTGCAGTTGACGTTCAAGTAGAGATGGGTTACAATAAATAAATTTTTATGGTTTGGGAGGTGAAATTCTTACAATAAATTGGATTTGATAGTAAAATGAATAATTTAATTGATTTGATCTAAGCTCTAAAATATGCACATATCGCCCGTCGCTCCTACTATAAGGTAGGATAAGTCGTAACATAGTAGGTGTACCGGAAGGTGTACCTGGAAAGCAAATTAAAGCTTTATAATAAGCCTTTTATTTACATTAAAAAGACAACTGTGGAATTCAGTTTAATTTGATATTTAAAATTTTATTGTAATTGGGTTTTTAAAAATAATTGTTTGTTTTAGTATTGGATTGGAAAAGATTTTTTTAATTATAGATTAATAGTACAGTGAAGGAATGTTTTAAATTTTAAAAAGAATACTTAATTTGTGGTACCTTGTGTATCAGGGCTTATTAAAAAGGGACTTAAGTTTTGAGTTTTCTCGAATTTATAGGAGCTAAGAGTATATGTATTTTAATGTTGAATAATTATTTATAATTTATTCTTTGGTATTAGACGTTAGTCGGCTTTAAATATATCTAGTTTTTTAAGAAATTAATTTAATTGGGCTGATTTCTAGGGTGGTTTTTAGTGCAAAATTGATCTGTGAATTAAGTAATGTTTAAGGGGATAAGCTTTTAAATAAAATTTTAGAAATTTGGGTTTATTGAAAATTGAATAGGAATAGAAGTTTTCATTTTTTGAAGTGTTTTATAGCAAGATTTTTATTTAGGTGATTTGTTGTTTTTTAGGTTTTTTATTAGAATATTAGATGGAGTAATAATTTTTAAGTGATAATGATAAGATGAGTATAATAATATGTTTATAATATCAAAATGTGTGAGGTTTAATTAAGTAATTCGGCAAATTTATTTTCTGCCTGTTTATTAAAAACATGGCCTTTTGGGAATAATTTAAGGTCTGGCCTGCCCAATGATTATAATTAAATGGCCGCGGTACTCTGACCGTGCAAAGGTAGCATAATCATTAGTTTTTTAATTGAAAGCTTGAATGAACGGTCGAACAAGAAAATTACTGTCTCAATTAAATGGTTTTAGAATTTTATTTTTAAGTAAGAAGGCTTAAATGTTTTTAGGGGACGAGAAGACCCTATAGAATTTTATAAGTTCTTGTAGATTATATTTTTGGTTTGATTATTTTGATTTGGATGTATTTATTTTGTTGGGGTGATGGAAAAATTTAATGAACTTTTTTTGTTTTATATACACTTGTACGTGTTTGAGTGATCCATTTTTTGTGATTATAAGATTAAATTACCTTAGGGATAACAGCGTAATTAATTTGGAGAGTTCTTATTGATAAATTAGTTTGCGACCTCGATGTTGGATTAAAATAAACTTTTGGTGTAGGAGCTGAAAAGTTAAGTCTGTTCGACTTTTAAAATTTTACATGATCTGAGTTTAAACCGGCGTGAGCCAGGTTGGTTTCTATCTTTAGAAAGGTTTAATATTTTAGTACGAAAGGACCAAGTATTAGTTTAATAAATTAGTTTTAGAATATTTCTATTGCTTTGGCAGATAAGTGCATTAAATTTAGAATTTACGTATGTATGGATAATACAGGCAATAATATTTGTTTTAGATTTAGTATTTCTATATTATGAAATATTGATTTTGGTTATTTGTGTTCTAGTAGGGGTGGCATTTTTGACTCTTTTGGAACGGAAGGTTTTGGGATATATTCAATTACGCAAAGGTCCCAATAAGGTGGGGTTTTTAGGCATTCCTCAACCTTTTAGAGATGCAATTAAGCTTTTTACAAAGGAACAAACTTATCCATTTATGTCTAACTATATTTTATATTATGTTTCTCCTGTTTTTAATTTGTTTCTTTCTTTATTAGTTTGATTGTGTATTCCCTTTTTTAGGGGGTTTTTAAGATTTAGTTTAGGGATTTTATATTTTTTATGTTGTGCAAGTTTAAGGGTTTATACAGTAATATTGGCAGGTTGGTCATCAAATTCAAACTATTCCATGTTGGGGAGAATACGAGCTGTGGCTCAGACTATCTCTTATGAGGTAAGATTGGCTTTGACTTTGTTATCTTTTTTGATTTTAATTATGAGGTTAAATTTGTTTGATCTGAAGATTTATCAGAAAATAATATGATTTGTTGTAATTAGACTTCCTCTTTGTATAGTTTGGTTTGTTTCTAGGCTAGCAGAAACTAATCGGACTCCTTTTGATTTTGCAGAGGGGGAGTCAGAATTGGTTTCAGGATTTAATGTAGAATATAGGGGAGGGGGTTTTGCTTTAATTTTTTTAGCTGAGTATTCAAGTATTTTGTTTATAAGTATAATGTGTTGTTTATTATTTCTTGGTGCTAATTTTCTTAGTTTTTTACTTTTTTTTTTATTAGGGTTTATGTCATTTTTATGAGTGTGGGTTCGGGGGACTTTACCTCGTTTTCGTTATGATAAGTTGATGTATTTGGCTTGGAAAAGGTATCTGCCTTTGACTTTAAATTATTTTTTGTTTTTTTTGGGCATGAAGATTTTTGTCTTCACAGGGATGATTTAGTGAATGAAATTTAGTAGTGAAAGTTAATAGAGGATCTACTCTTTTTTATATTTTCAAAATATACACTTGAACAAGTTCATCAACTAGTTTTTGAAAATTAATTTATCTCAGATAATATGGATAATTGGATTGATTACAAAGTATGTGAAATACAAAATAGTAAGGATTTGTCCAACAGAAATGTAGGGGTCTTCTACAGGTCGGGCTCCGATTCAAGTGAGAAGAATTACAATTGTGACGAATGATCAAAAAAGAATTTTATTGAGAGGATAAAATTGGGTTCTTTGTATTTTTTTTTTATTAATAAATGGTACAATCAGTAGAATTAAGATGGATATCACTAAAGCAATTACTCCTCCCAGCTTGTTTGGGATTGAGCGAAGGATTGCATACGCAAATAGAAAATACCATTCAGGTTGAATGTGAATTGGGGTGACAAGAGGATTTGCTGGAATAAAATTTTCAGGATCTCCTAAGAGGTATGGGTTGATTAGAATGAGGCATATTAAAATGGAAGTTATAATAATGTAACCAAAAATATCCTTGTATGAGTAGTATGGGTGGAATGGAACCTTGTCAATATTTCTGTTTGTTCCTAGGGGATTATTTGAACCTGTCTGATGGAGAAATAGAAGGTGAATTATCACTAGAGCTGCAACAATAAAAGGAAGAAGGAAGTGAAGAGCGAAGAATCGAGTCAATGTTGCGTTATCTACTGCGAATCCTCCCCATAATCATTGTACAATTAGTGAGCCGATGTATGGAATAGCTGAAAGGAGGTTTGTAATGACTGTTGCTCCTCAAAATGATATTTGTCCTCATGGGAGGACATATCCTAGGAAGGCTGTAGCTATTACACAAAATAGGATGATTACTCCAATAATTCATGTGAGTTCAAGGTTGTATGATCTATAATATATTCCTCGACCTACGTGGAGGTAGAGGCAAATAAAGAAAAATGATGCCCCGTTTGCATGGGTTGCTCGAATTAGTCATCCGTAGTTTACATCTCGTGAGATGTGAATTACTCTATTGAATGCTAGGTCAATATTTGCAGTGAAGTGTATAGCTAGGAATACTCCAGTGATTATTTGGATTCCTAGACATAAACCTAGGAGGGATCCAAAATTTCATCAGGCTGAGATATTTGATGGTGAGGGGAGATCGATAAGGGAATTATTAATAATTTTAGTGATAGGAGAGATTTTTCGAATAGGTATTTTCATTAGTTATAATTTCGTAGGGGGCCTTGTTTGAACTTTGAGATTTTAATTACAACGATTAATGTGATGAGTAAATAAATAATTAATATGATTGAGATTATGATTGCAGGAAAATTTAGGAATTTGTTTAGGGATAAAAGAGGGTGTATAATACTAAGGTTTTCTGAAGTTAAGATTTTAGAGTTTGTGAATCATTGATCAATTGTAAATGAAATTGGGATTATTATGATGGTAAATGTAATTAAGATGATTGATAATGTAGGTGAAAATTTGAATTTTTCATTAGAGGCTACTCTAGTTATATATATAAAAAGTACAATTATTCCACCAATTATGATTAATAGAAGAATATATGAATATCAAAAAGTTAAACTTATTCATCCTGAAATCAAAGCAATGAGGGTTGATTGGATGAGGAGAAGGAATCCTAATGAGAGGGGGTGATTTACTAGGGGTAGAAAAATTGCGGGTAGAATGGATATCGCGAGGATTATTATCACTAGTTCAGGAAGTAGTTTATTGAAAATATTAATTTTGGAGATTAATGATGATGGGAAGATCCTTTCTGAAGTTTTAAAAGATTACCTTATTTTTGGTTTACAAGACCAATATTTTTATTAAATTATTAAAACTAATGTCAATTTTAGCTGGAATATCTTTTTTTATATATCTAATGGGCTTGCTATCTTTTTGTTTGAATCGGAAGCATTTGCTTTTAATACTTTTGAGGTTGGAATTTGTTGTGGTGGCTTTATTTATAATATTATATTCATATCTTGGTATATATGGTTGGGAATTTTATTTTTTAATAGTTTTTTTGACTATAAGAGTGTGTGAGGGGGCATTGGGTTTATCTGTATTGGTATTATTAATACGGACTTATGGAAATAATTATATGATTTCTTTTAATTTATTATGATAAAATTTTTATTTTCTTTAATATTTATGATTCCTTTGAGGTTTATTAAGGGGGGGTTTTGATTGAATCAATGTCTTTATATAAGATTAATTTTCTTGTTTTTAGTTGAGATTAGTTTAGGGGGGCTGTATTGTAATATTAGATACTTTTTTGGGGTAGATTTACTGTCTTATATTATGATTTTGCTTAGGTTATGAATTTGTTCTTTGATGGTAATGGCTAGGGAGGGGATTTTTAAGAGAAATTATTTCTATGGATTATATTTGGTAACTTTGTTGATTTTATTGATTTCTTTGTTTTGTACGTTTTCTTCTATGAATTTGTTTGTTTTTTATTTATTTTTTGAGTTTAGTTTAATTCCTACTTTAATTTTGATTGTAGGATGGGGGTATCAGCCAGAACGAATTCAGGCTGGAGTTTATTTGTTGTTTTATACATTAGTTGCTTCTTTGCCTATAATAATTAGTATTTTTTATTATTATAGTGTGTGTGGTTCTTTGGATTTTTTCTTTTTTTTTAAAAGTGTTGAGTTTTTTATGTTTTATATATGTATAAGTATGGTGTTTTTTGTGAAAATGCCTATATATTTTGTTCATTTATGACTTCCTAAGGCTCATGTAGAGGCTCCTGTTTCGGGTTCTATAATTTTGGCTGGGGTTATATTAAAGCTAGGGGGGTATGGATTAATACGTTTGATACAAATTATAATTCCTTCAGCAATTAAAGTTAATTTAGTTTTCATTGTAATCGGGTTGGTTGGGGGTTTTTTTGTTTCGTTAATTTGTTTGCGACAAGGAGATGTCAAGTCTTTAATTGCTTATTCTTCTGTAGCTCATATGGGTTTAGTTTTGGGGGGTATTATGACTTTAAATTATTGAGGATTAAGGGGTTCTTTTGTAATGATAGTTGCTCATGGTTTGTGTTCGTCAGGATTATTTTGTTTGGCAAATATTTCTTATGAACGTTTAGGAAGGCGGAGATTATATTTAAATAAAGGGCTAATTAATTTAATACCTAGAATGTCATTGTGATGGTTTTTACTTAGTTCTTCTAATATGGCTGCTCCACCTTCTTTAAATTTGTTGGGGGAGATTATATTAATTAATAGATTGATTTCTTGGAGTTTTTTTTGTATAATTTTTTTATCTTTAATTTCTTTTTTTAGAGCTGCTTATAGATTATTTCTATATGCTTACAGTCAGCATGGTAAATTATTTAGAGGTTTGTATTCTTTTAGGATAGGGAATGTTCGTGAGTATTTACTTTTGTTTTTGCATTGGTTTCCTCTTAATATTATAATTATAAAGGGAGAGTTATTAGTTTTGTAGTTATTTAAATAGTTTATTAAAAAATATTGATTTGTGGAGTCAAGGATGTAGTGATACTTTAAATAATATCTGTGTGTTTAATTTATTTTATAAGTTTTCTTATTTTTAGAATGTTGAGTTTTTTTTTGAGTTTAAATTTTATAAGTCTTGATTATAGAATAGTTTTAGAAATTGAAATAGTGAGAGTTAATTCGAGAAGGGTTGTGATATCAATTTTGCTGGATTGAATATCTCTGTTGTTTGCAAGGTTTGTTTTGTTTATTTCTTCGATGGTTATTTTTTATAGATATGAATATATAGGGGGGGATTTGATGATTAACCGATTTATTATATTGGTGGGTATGTTCGTAGCTTCAATATTGTTGTTGATTTTTAGACCAAATTTAATTAGTATTTTATTAGGTTGAGATGGGTTGGGATTGGTTTCTTATTGTTTAGTAATTTATTACCAAAATGTTAAATCTTTTAATGCTGGTATGCTAACTGCTTTGACAAATCGATTGGGTGATGTGGCTTTTCTTATAAGAATTGCTTGAATATTTAATTTTGGGAGGTGAAACTATTTGTTTTTCCTTGATTTTATATCTTATAGAACAGAAATGGAGATTATTATGTTTTTAATATTGCTGGCTGGGATAACTAAGAGGGCCCAGATTCCTTTTTCTTCTTGATTACCTGCTGCTATGGCAGCACCTACTCCTGTTTCTTCTTTAGTTCATTCTTCAACTTTAGTAACAGCTGGGGTTTATCTTTTGATTCGATTTAATTTTTGTATGGGTGAGAGGGTAAAAACTATTTTGTTGTTTGTTGCTAGATTAACTATATTTATAGCTGGGTTGGGGGCAAGATACGAGTTTGATTTGAAGAAAATTATTGCTTTATCAACCTTAAGGCAATTGGGGTTAATAATAAGGATTTTAGCTATGGGAGGCTATGTTTTGGCGTTTTATCATTTGTTGACTCATGCTTTGTTTAAGGCTTTATTATTTATATGTGCTGGAGCAATAATTCATGGTTTAGGAAACTGCCAAGATATTCGGTTTATGGGGGGTATAATTAATCAGATGCCTCTAACTTGTTCGTTTTTTACAATTTGTAATATATCGTTATGCGGGTTACCTTTTTTATCAGGGTTTTATTCAAAGGATTTGATTTTGGAATTTGTTTCCATAGGTAATTTAGGTGTTTATATTTACTTGATTTATTTTGTATCCACTGGATTGACTGTTGCTTATACTTTTCGATTAATTTATTATGTACTGAGGGGGGATTATAATTATTTTTCTTTTCATAATATTAGTGATTTGGGATTAGTAATATTGAAGGGGATAATAGGGCTGATCTTTTTTGTTGTTTTTATAGGAAGAAGATTGAGGTGGATAATTTTGTCAACTCCTTATTTTATTAGTTTATCTTTTTTGATGAAAATGATGACTTTGGTTGTGACTCTTTTTGGGGGTTGATTTGGTTATGAATTATCTCAGTTGGTTTTGAGGTATAAGTCAAAGTCTTTGAAATTTATTTGAAGTTCAATATTTTTTGGGTCTATATGAAATACTCCCTATATTTCGACTTTTGGTATTAATTATTATCCTTTACGGGAGGGGAGTCAAGTCTATGAGGCAGTTGATCAAGGATGATCTGAATATTTGGGGAGACAAAATTTTTATTTGTCTTTATCTTTGTTATCAAAGTTTTTGCAGGTTTTTCATAGTAATAATTTAAAGATTTTTTTATCTTTGACGGTGATGTGGATTATATTTTTAGTTTTTATAGTATATTACTTAAATAGCTTAATTAAGAGCAAGATATTGAAGATATCTCGGTGATTTATGATCTTTAAGTATTTATAAGGTTGATACTAATTTTACAATGAAAGTGTAATGTTTTTTTTAAACTATATAAATAGAAGTGTCAATGGGCTTTCACCACTGGTAAACTAAGTTAGAAGCTTAGTTTTGATTATTCCACTTCTTTAATTGGAAAAGAATTCATTTTTATCATTAACAGTGATATACCTCTAATTTGGTTTCAATTAAAAATAAGGATGTTTATCATCAAGGTTTTAGGTCGAAACTAAATGCAATAATTTGCTTCTTATTTAAGATAAATTGAAGATCAATACTTTTTAAGTGCAAATTAAATGTTATAATTAACTATTATCCTAAATGGCTCATTCTAGAGCTCCTTGATTTCATTCGTGGTATAGTCCTAAAATTAAGATGATAATAAAGAAGAAGGAGATGTTTCAAAAGAAAAAGATTTTAGATATTTTAAGGATTGAGATTAGGGGGATTAGAAGAGCAATTTCTACGTCAAAAATTAGAAAAATTAGGGCAATAAGGAAGAATTGAAGTCTGAACGGGAGCCGTGGGGATCTTTTAGGGTCAAACCCACATTCGAAAGGTGATCTTTTTTCTCGATCGATGAAGGTTTTTTTTGAAAGGATTGATGAAATTATTATTATGATTGATGAAATAGTAATAATTAAAGAGGCTCTGGTGACTATAATAAATATTATTTGTGCTATTTCTAGATTGTTTGATTGGAAGTCAAATATAATTATATTATATTACACAAATATCTACCTCATCAGTAGATAGAAATATATAAAAATAATCAGACTACATCGACAAAATGTCAATATCAAGCTGCGGCTTCGAATCCAAAATGGTGGATTGAGGAAAAATGGTTGTTTAAGTGTCGGAATAATCCAACTGCTAGAAAAGTTGTTCCAATAATAACGTGGATTCCATGGAATCCGGTTGCTATAAAGAATGAGGACCCGTAAACTGCATCTGCAATTGTGAATGGAGCTTCCTTGTATTCATATGCTTGAAGAAGAGTGAAGTAAATTCCTAGGATTACTGTAAGGGAAAGTCCTTGGGTGACTTGGTTGAAATTGTTTTCAATTAATCTGTGATGAGCTCAAGTAACTGTGAGTCCTGATGATAGGAGAATTAAAGTATTAAGTAATGGAATTTGAAGAGGATTAAAGGGGTTGATCCCCTTGGGGGGTCAATTTATTCCTAGCTCAATAGATGGGGCGAGTCTTCTATGGAAAAATCCTCAGAAGAATGAAATAAAAAAAAATACTTCTGATGTAATAAATAAGATTATTCCTCATCGTAATCCTATGGTGACAACATATGTATGTTGACCTTGAAAGGTTCCTTCTCGTGAAATATCACGTCATCATTGAAATATTACTAAACTTGTAATTATGAATCCTAGGAGTAATAAATTATTATTATATAAGTGGAATCATTTAATAATTCCAGTTATTGTGATTATAGCTGCGAAGGCTCCTAAGATAGGTCAAGGTCTGGCATCTACTAAATGGAAAGGATGATTTTTATGAGTCATTAGGTTACTTCTCTAGAATATAATGATCTTAGAACAGCAAATACATATGATTGGATAATTGCGACAGCTGATTCGAGGATTAGGAGGAGGATTTGTGTGGTAAGGAGTAGGATTATTAATGAAGATGGTACGTTTGGTCCTGTATTTCCAAGGAGGGTTATTAAAAGATGTCCTGCAATTATATTTGCTGCTAAACGAACAGCTAATGTTCCTGGTCGGATTATATTTCTGATTGTTTCAATACATACTATGAATGGTATAAGAAGAGGAGGTGTTCCTTGGGGAACTAGATGGGCTAGTATATGAACTGTATTATTAATTCATCCATAAATTATAAATCTTAATCATAGAGGTAATGCTAGGGTCAGGGTTATTACTAAATGTCTTGTTCTTGTAAAAATGTAGGGAAATAATCCAAGGAAATTATTGTAAAGAATTAGGGAGAATAGGGAGATAAAGATTAAGGTTCTTCCTAATGCCCCAGGGCCTAGGAGGGTTTTGAATTCTTTATGGAGAGTTATTAAGATTTTCTTTCAAAGGGAGGAGGATCGGGTAGGAATTAATCAAAATGAGTAGGGAATGAAAACTATCCATAAAATTGTTCTTGATCAATTTAGGGGTATATATAAGGAGGTTGATGGGTCAAACGAGGAAAATAGGTTTGCTATCATTTTCAGATTTTTATGGAATGAATTTTATTGTGAAGAAAGCTTCTAGGGAATTGGTGAGAAATAGAATAATTAATAATTCTAATAATGATTAGGATTCTAGAGAATAATAATATTAGGGGTAATCAATTTATGGGGGCTATTTGAGGAATTAAAGGCTACCTTTTGGGTGATTGTAACTTGACAAGTTATTGTTATAGTTTAACTAAACCTTTCATTAGAAGTAAGCGTGAATTTACTATAAAATGGTTTAAGAGACCAATACTGACTTTCAGTTATCCAATGAGGTTTCTCCTATTTTTGAAACTCATTTAATAAAAAATGGGGGGGAAATTCTTTCAATAACGATAGGTATAAATCTATGATTTGCACCACAAATTTCAGAACATTGACCAAAGAATAGTCCTGTTCGATTAAGAAGAAATCTTACTTGATTTAATCGCCCAGGTGTTGCATCAATTTTCACTCTTAATGCAGGAATAGTTCATGAGTGAAGAACATCAGCGGCAGTGACTATAAGACGAATTTGTGAATTGTATGGAAGAACAGCTCGGTTATCAACGTCGAGTAGACGGAAATTTGATTTTTTTAATTCTGATGTGGGAATTATGTAGGAATCAAATTCAATATTTTTGAAATCTGTGTATTCATATGATCAATATCATTGATGACCAATAGATTTTATGGATACGAGGGGATTATTAATTTCATCGAGGAGGTATAAAAGGCGTAGGGAGGGAAGAGCAATAAAAATTAAGGTGACAGCGGGAAGAATAGTTCAAATTACTTCGATTGTTTGCCCTTCTAATAGGTATCGATAGTTGTATTTATTGAAAAATAATCTTGACATTAAATATCCTACTAATACAGTGATTATAAGAAGGATTATTAATGTGTGGTCGTGGAAAAAGGATAATTGTTCTATTAGAGGGGAAGCTCTATCTTGAAGGAGAAATATTTTTCAAGTTGCAATTTCTAAAAAAAGTTGCACTTTATATGTGGGGTTTAAGTCCATCGCACTATTCTGCCATATTAGAAATTTGATAGTATAGGAAGTTCAGAATATCTATGTTCTGATGGGGGTATTAATTGAAGTCATTCAATAGAGGACGTTATTCTTAAAGGGGATAAACTTTTTCGTATAGAAGTAAAAGCTTCTCAGATAATAAAAAGGAATAGAATAATTCTTACTAGGGAAATTAAAGATCCAATTGAGGAGATAATGTTTCATGTTGTATAAGCATCTGGGTAGTCAGAATAACGTCGTGGTATACCTCTTAATCCTAGGAAGTGTTGAGGGAAAAAGGTTATATTTACCCCTAAAAATATTACTAGGAATTGGATTTTTAAAAGTTTTCTATTTAAAGATAAACCTGTAAAAAGTGGGAATCAATGGACGAAACCTGCTATAATAGCAAATACTGCTCCTATTGATAAAACATAATGGAAGTGGGCGACAACATAATAAGTATCATGGAGAACAATATCGATTGATGAATTTGCAAGAACTACTCCAGTCAGACCTCCTACAGTGAATAGGAATACAAATCCAAGAGCTCATAATATGGAGGGTGAATAATTAATTTGTGTTCCATGAAGGGTAGCTAATCATCTAAAAATTTTAATTCCTGTGGGTACAGCAATAATTATTGTGGCTGAGGTGAAGTAGGCTCGAGTATCAACATCTATTCCTACGGTAAATATGTGGTGAGCCCATACAATGAAACCTAATAGGCCAATTGCTATTATGGCGTAGATTATTCCTAAAGTTCCAAAAGTTTCCTTTTTTCTTCTTTCTTGTCTAATGATGTGAGAGATTATCCCAAATCCTGGAAGAATGAGAATATAGACTTCAGGGTGACCAAAAAATCAAAATAAGTGCTGGTATAAAATAGGGTCTCCTCCTCCTGCTGGGTCAAAGAAGGTTGTATTAATATTTCGGTCCGTTAGTAGTATTGTGATAGCACCAGCAAGTACAGGTAAGGAGAGAAGAAGCAATAGGGCTGTTAAAACTACAGCCCATACAAAAAGGGGTATTCGGTCAAAGGTGATTCCTGTGGATCGTATATTAATTACGGTAGTAATGAAGTTTACGGCTCCTAGAATGGAGGAGATTCCTGCAAGATGAAGTCTGAAAATAGCTAGATCAACTGAAGCCCCTCTATGGGCAATATTAGAGGATAAGGGGGGATAAACAGTTCATCCTGTTCCGGCTCCGTTTTCAACTATTCTTCTTATAAGCAAAAATGTGAGGGATGGTGGGAGAAGCCAAAATCTTATGTTGTTTATTCGGGGGAATGCTATATCAGGGGCACCTAATATTAGGGGGACAAGCCAATTTCCGAATCCCCCAATTATAATAGGTATTACTATGAAAAAAATTATAATGAATGCATGGGCAGTCACAATTACATTATAAATTTGATCATCTCCAATCAGGGATCCAGGGTTTCCCAATTCTGCACGAATTAAAATTCTTAATGAAGTTCCTACCATTCCGGACCACCTTCCTAAAAGAAAATAAAGGGTGCCAATGTCTTTGTGGTTTGTTGAAAATAGTCATTTATTCGGTAAAATGGCTGAGTAGTAGGCAGTAGGCTGTAAACTTATTAACGAATTGAATTCTTTTACCAGTCTTATAGTCAAAAATGATACCAAATTGCAAGTTTGGTGGTGGGGTAGCCCTAAGGCTTAAAACTTGGTTTTAATGATGACTTTGAAGGTCATAGGTTTTTTTAACCTAAATCCTTGACTAAAGGAAGTTAAAAATCAAAGTTGATAGCATCAATCTTGCTAGCGTTACAAGATTGGTTGATATAATAAAAAATTTGTGGGTTGGGAAGTAATAGATTTGGAAAAATGAATTTGTTGAAAGGACTAAAGTTCTGAATGTAATTCGTATATAAAAGTATAAGGTTGCTAAGGTTGTGAGGATTATAACTATAGCTAGGGAGGAAAAGTTTTCGTTGATTATAATTTGGATCGTCAATCACTTGGGGAAAAATCCTAGGAAGGGGGGCAGTCCTCCTAAGGATAAAAAATTTAGGATGAAGAATATTTTGAGTATTGGTTCTTGACTTATTCTTTCGATAAGTTGTTTTATGAAAAAAATGTTTAGTTTTTTGAATATGATTAGGATATTTAAAGTAATTACCGAGTAAATGGTGAAATAAATTATTCAAATTATCTCAAAAAATAAGGTTGCTGCTACTATTCAACCAATATGGTTGATTGAGGAGTAGGCTATGATTTTTCGAAGTCTTAGATGATTTTGTCCTATTACTCCTCTGACGAATATGCATGAAATAATAGCTACGATCAGAAGAATCAGGGTTTTTCTTGAGTATGATAGAAGAACTATTGGGGCAATTTTTTGTCAGGTTAATAAAATCATCCTATTTAATCATCTTAATCCTTCTATGACTTCTGGGAATCAAAAATGGAGGGGGGCGGCCCCCATTTTTAGAAGAAGAGAGGTATTAAAAATTAATTCGGGAGGGTAATTTATTTCTGTCAAAAATAGGACCTTTATGGATAAAATAATAATTGATAAAAGTAGGATGGTTGAGGCTAATACTTGGGAAATAAAGTATTTTAGGGCTGACTCAGAAGAATATATATTTTTGGAGGTTCTGATTAATGGAATAAACGAAAGTAAGTTAATTTCTAGTCCTATTCACATTCCTATTCAGGAATATGAGGATGTTGCGACTATTGTTCCTAGGGCGAGGAACGAGCCGAATAATATTTTATTTAGGTATCATATTAAATAGAAAAGGGGTAAACCTTTATGAGTAGGGTATGAACCTAATAGCTTTTTTAGCTTATCTATTTACATTTTAGTATAAGAGGTACAGGAATTTTTGATATTTCTAGGGGAAGTTTAATTCTTCCAAATGTAATAAAGGTGTATTACACATTATTTGCTCTATCAAAACAACCCTTTTGATCAGGCACTTTATTTAATAGTTAAATTGAGGGCTTATGAAAGGTGCAGCATGGATGTTATTTTTAAAGGAAAGTCCTGGCTTTTTTTTTTTGTAAAAAAAAAGCCCCCGAATCACTCTATAGGAGAGTTTAAATTACGTAGTAATTAAAGATTAATGTCCTATTACTATAGACATAATGGTATAATTGATTATTGGGGCGTAATATTTATCATACTAAGCATATTTAGATAGTTTTTTAGTTTTTTTTTTTTTTTTTTTTTTTTTTTTTTTTTTTTTTTTTTTTTTTTATTAAAAATTTTTTTTAAGTAATTTTGGGTTTAAAAAATTTGTTAAATTATTTCCCTA